TTGCGAAAAAAAAGAATCAATGTCTAGATTCCAGCCCTGTTTATTTTTGCCTATTCTTTTTGATAGCAGGTTTTTTTCTAACTTCTAATGAAAGGCCTTTTTTTTTTCGATTTTTCAATAAAGACGCGTTTTGGACTTTTTTTGTTCTTCCTTAGAATAGAAAAATAATAGAAAAAAGTCACTAAATTCATCGAATTAACTTCTCATTGATGTATTATTTCATCAAGATTCAATCCAAACCACGATGGTATTTTCTTGTTCGTGAATGGGTCTCTTTCATTTTTTTAGGTTTCTGCTCTACTCCGAGTAAAAATCCGCCCGATATTGATTTACACATATAGGACAAATCTTCTGATCACTATTTCTTTTTTATGACTTTTTTCAATTAATTTCAGATCTTTCACCAAGTATTTAGTTTGAGATTCCCTCGCTTGAAAAATAGGATATCTTTACAAATAACAAAGAGGAATCATTTTTCATACGCGCAGTAATCGTAGATATATTACCAATTGGGTTTTTTATAAACAGAGCCTGGATATTTCATTTTTTTAGTCCAACCAAAGCCAACCATAAATTATTCTAATTGATATATAGTACTATGAATCCCCCCAAACAATGGATCTAATTGCATGCACTTCACGCTCCAATTTTTTAATTTTTTGATGATTCCATTTTTCTTTCTTGGGCGAAACAGAGGATATCTCGATCGGGGAAGAGAACGGGTAAATCCCATATGACCCAATATTTCTGACAAGTCGCACTATATGTCAACCCAAGATGCATCTTCCTCTCCAGGAATTCGGAAAGGAACTTTTGGAACACCAATAGGCATGGATTAAAAGAAAAAAGAACTAAATATTCTATTTCACTTTGATATGAAAACGTAACAATAGGGTTTTATTGTCTTTATAATATTGACTTTATCATAATTAATTTGATTAGAAAAATTCAGAAAGAAAGACAAAATAAATTAAAGGAAATCTTTGACGAATAGGTTCTTTTGATGATAAATAAGGATGGACACCTTTACTCATTGAAAATGGTATCAACCCCCCATTGCGTATTGGTACTTATCGAGTATAGAATAAATCTGCTTCTCTTTGTTCCTACGAACAGAATTGTTCAATTATTATGAATAGAATAAATTAAATATTAACCTAATGCTTCCCTTGTTAGGAAATAATACATTGAACAAGGGAGGTCCATAGGACAGTCATAGTATAGTCTTTTCTAATGCAATAAAGTTACGCAGTGTCCATTTTTCTTTGCGAAAGGGGTATTTTCCATGGGTTTGCCTTGGTATCGTGTTCATACCGTTGTATTGAATGATCCCGGCCGGTTGCTTTCTGTTCATATAATGCATACAGCTCTGGTTGCTGGTTGGGCGGGCTCGATGGCTCTGTATGAATTAGCAATTTTTGATCCTTCTGACCCTGTTCTTGATCCAATGTGGAGACAGGGTATGTTCGTTATACCCTTCATGACTCGTTTAGGAATAACCAATTCGTGGGGGGGTTGGAGTATCACAGGAGGGACTGTAACGAATCCGGGGATTTGGAGTTTCGAAGGTGTGGCGGGGGCACATATTGTATTGTCTGGCTTATGCTTTTTGGCAGCTATCTGGCATTGGGTTTATTGGGATCTAGAAATATTTTGTGATGAACGTACAGGAAAACCTTCTTTGGATTTGCCCAAGATCTTTGGAATTCATTTATTTCTATCCGGAGTGGCTTGCTTTGGTTTTGGTGCATTTCATGTAACAGGCTTGTATGGTCCTGGAATATGGGTGTCCGATCCTTATGGATTAACGGGAAAAGTACAACCTGTAAATCCATCATGGGGCGTGGAAGGTTTTGATCCTTTTGTTCCGGGAGGAATAGCTTCTCATCATATTGCAGCGGGTACATTGGGGATATTAGCGGGTCTATTCCATCTTAGTGTCCGACCACCGCAACGTCTATATAAAGGATTGCGTATGGGAAATATTGAAACCGTACTCTCCAGTAGTATCGCGGCTGTCTTTTTTGCAGCTTTTGTTGTTGCTGGAACTATGTGGTATGGTTCAGCAACTACCCCTATCGAATTATTTGGTCCCACTCGTTATCAATGGGATCAGGGTTACTTCCAGCAAGAGATATATCGAAGAGTTAGCGCCGGGCTAGCAGAAAATCAAAGTTTATCAGAAGCCTGGTCTAAAATTCCTGAAAAATTAGCCTTTTATGATTATATCGGCAATAATCCGGCAAAAGGAGGGTTATTCAGGGCAGGTTCAATGGATAACGGAGATGGAATAGCGGTTGGATGGTTAGGACACCCTATCTTTCGAGATAAAGAGGGGCGTGAGCTTTTTGTACGTCGTATGCCTACTTTTTTTGAAACATTTCCCGTCGTTTTGGTAGACGGCGATGGAATTGTTAGAGCTGATGTTCCTTTTAGAAGGGCAGAATCTAAGTATAGTGTTGAACAAGTAGGTGTAACCGTTGAGTTCTATGGCGGCGAA